CTGGGTCGGTATTGCACATAAAAAAGATTCCCTTTATAATCCATCGACGTGACAAGTTACGTTTCGTTCTCTTTATGATGATATATGATGAGAAATGACCTACTTAACTCAGTGGTTAGAGTGTTGCTTTCATACGGCAGGAGTCATTGGTTCAAATCCAATAGTAGGTAGAACTTATTCTATATCAGAATCCATAGTATTTAAATCCATAGTATTTAATAAGTTTTTCTACTCATATTATTTTCTTTTTATTGATTTTTTATCTTTTCTATTTTATTTCTCTATTTCATTTTTGAATTGAAAAAATTGAAAATTTCCGTTGTATTAGAATCGGATTCTATATTATGATTATGATTATGATTCTATTCAATTAGCGGAGAATCAAAAGAACTTCCGTATATACGGAAGTTCTTTTGATTCTCCGCTAATTAGTTATAGTTACGAAATCACGTTGATGGCCTCTACTCGTGCCCTAGCTCGTCTGAGAGCTAGATTTGCCTCAATTATTTGTCTCTTGCCCTCAGCTTTTCTCAAGCTAGCTTTTGCTATTTCAAGAGTTTGCTGAGCTTCTTGTGGATCAATGTCACTACCCTTCTCCGCATCATTTACTAAAACAGTGATCTCATTATTGCCTATTCTAGCACAACCCCCCATCAGAGCTATCTTTAACCATTGGTCGTTAAGGCGTATTCTCAAAATACCGATATCGACGGCTGTGGCAATAGGCGTGTGATTTGGTAATATGCCAATTTGCCCACTATTTGTGGATAAAATGATTTCTTTCACTTCTGAATCCCAAACAATTCGATTCGGGGTCAGTACACAAAGATTTAAGATCATTTCCTTAAGTTGTTCTCCATTTCTAAGTTCATAGCCTTCGCAGTAGCTTCATCAATATTACCTACTAAATAAAAGGCCTGCTCGGGAAGACTATCTAATTCTCCGGAAAGGATCAATTGAAACCCTCTAATTGTTTCTGCTAAACCGACATATTTTCCCGGAGAACCGGTAAAGACTTCGGCTACGAAAAAGGGTTGTGATAAGAAACGCTCAATTTTTCGTGCTCTTGCTACAGTTAAGCGATCCTCTTCGGATAATTCATCCAACCCAAGGATAGCTATAATGTCCTGAAGTTCCTTGTAACGTTGTAAAGTTTGCTTAACGCTTTGCGCAGTTTTATAATGTTCGCTACCAACAATCTGAGGTTGTAGCATAGTTGACGTTGAATCTAAAGGATCTACTGCTGGATAGATACCTTTAGCAGCCAATCCTCTTGATAATACAGTAGTAGCATCTAAATGTGCAAATGTCGTGGCAGGAGCAGGGTCAGTCAAATCGTCCGCAGGTACATAAACCGCTTGAATAGAAGTTATAGACCCCGTTTTGGTAGAAGTAATTCTTTCTTGTAAAGAACCCATTTCGGTACTAAGAGTGGGTTGATAACCCACAGCAGAAGGCATTCTACCCAATAAGGCGGATACTTCAGACCCTGCTTGGACGAAACGGAAGATATTGTCGATAAATAGAAGTACGTCTTGTTTATTAACATCTCGGAAATATTCCGCCATAGATAAGGCGGTCAAACCAACTCTCATACGAGCTCCCGGCGGTTCATTCATCTGACCATAGACTAGGGCAACTTTTGATTCTGTAATATTTTTTTCATTAATTACTCCAGATTCTTTCATTTCCATGTAAAGATCATTTCCTTCACGAGTACGTTCACCTACTCCGCCAAATACGGATACACCCCCATGAGCTTTCGCAATATTGTTGATTAATTCCATAATGAGTACGGTTTTACCTACCCCAGCTCCTCCGAAAAGCCCGATTTTTCCTCCACGGCGATAAGGGGCTAAAAGATCTACGACTTTAATTCCTGTTTCAAAAATAGATAATTTTGTATCTAACTGTATAAAGGCAGGCGCAGATCTATGAATAGGGGATGTTGTGCGAGTATCTACAGGACCTAATTCGTCAATGGGTTCTCCAAGCACATTGAAAATTCGGCCTAGAGTTGCCCCGCCGACTGGAACACTTAGAGGAGCTCCTGTGTCAATCACTTCCATTCCTCGCGTTAACCCCTCTGTAGCACTCATAGCTACAGCTCGAACTCGATTATTTCCTAATAATTGCTGTACTTCACAAGTTACATTACTTTGTTGGCCGATACTATCTCGACCCTTAATTACCAAAGCGTTGTAAATATTAGGCATCTTCCCCGGAGGAAAAGCTACATCTAGCACTGGGCCAATGATTTGAGCGATATGCCCTAGGCTCGTTTTTTCAAGTGCGGAAACTTCAGGACCAGAAGCAGTAGGATGGATTTTCATAATAATGGAAACTCTAAGACCAGAAGCAGTAAGATTGATTCTCATAATCATAATAATATAATAATAAATAAAATATGTCGAATTTTTTTTTTCGAAAATTTTCGAGTCCAAAAGAAATCTTCAATAGCAAGTAACAAGTTGATCGATTAATTTAATAAGAAAAAGAA